TTTATTAATTTATTTTTTATGGAACTAGATTAAATCATCTAGTAATTTATAATTTGAAAATTTATTATTTTTTTAAGTTCTCCATAATTTAAGATTAAGATACTTATTAGGTTAGGTCTTAGGCCTCACACCAATTGCGAAATATTTCGTTTGTTGAAACGTTTCTTAGTAAGGGGTTTCCCTTGTACTAAGGGTAGGAATGGGAAGGAAGAAAGCGATCGGATCCGTGAATTCCTCATCCTCAAATAAGCCCTTCCCGGGGTATTGTCTCATAAGTAATTGTTAGGATTAAAGTGTTGATATAATTAGAAGAAGCAAACGGCAAGTCCAAGTTAATAAAATAAACTAAGACTAAGAAAGAAGCGCATAACGTACGTTTTCACATTTCTAATTTTAGGATTAAATTAAACAAAAGGATTTGCAAATAAAAGTGCTAATGCCACGACCAGTCCGTAAATTGTTAAAGCTTCCATAAAAGCTAGACTAAGCAATAAAGTACCTCGTATTTTACCTTCCGCTTCTGGTTGTCTCGCAATACCTTCTACAGCTTGACCCGCAGCAGTACCTTGGCCAACTCCAGGTCCAATGGAAGCAAGCCCTACGGCCAATCCAGCAGCAATAACGGAAGCGGCAGAAATCAGTGGATTCATAGTAAGTTCCTCGTACAAAAAAATAAATGGTTAATGATACAATCAACCAATGCATTATTACTTATTTTATCACTACGATCTATCGGGTCAAAGTAATTAAAAACTCTGAATTGAAATTATAATATTAGTTAATCGTCAGAATGACTTCAATATCTCTTTTTTTTTTTTTTTTAGTTTCTACCCATGATCAAATCTTTGTAAACTCATATGCATATAGTTCTACTTATTGCATTTCTTAGTTTCGAACCATTCTTTCATTCAATTCTTCGTTCTTTACTTACTTTCTATATCCGTACGTTCATCTGTTTTTTCATTCAATCTACAATTACAATTACAGACGAAAAAGAAAGACTTATATTGTATTGTAATCCATCTAAACGAAATGCAGTGTGGTTAAAAAAATAAAATAAAAGAATCAACATTCAATATAGTAATAATAAATAGTATTATAGTAATAATATAAATATATAAATAGATATTAATAATATACTGGGAAAGAAATTAGGAATAAATAAAATATAAAAATATATAATATATAGTCCATAGGAATAATCCCTATATAACTAGTAAATATCTAATATCACATATACATTTGTTTCTTCCATAATGTAAACCACCTGCATTTTATTTTTATATTGAATTGGATTTTAGAATCATTCTTCGAAACATATGTAAGGGTTAGACTTATAGACATTACATATATCTAGTTTGACTTGACCCCCTAACCCATATTTTTCCAATTCCGTAATATCGTCTGTCTTCCCTCCTACGAGATTAGGTCATCCATACATATATAGATACAAATATCTATGTATTATGTTGCCCAACCAAGTGCGTATTTGGAATCATGCATGACTTCGGGTAAGTGAAAAAAGACTATTAAAAAAACTAATCAATGATGACCCTCCATGGATTCACCTATATAAGCCGCGGCTAAAGTTGCAAAAATGAGAGCTTGAATACCGCTTGTAAATAATCCAAGAAACATAACGGGGATAGGAACTACTGAAGGTACTAAAGAAACAAGAACAACAACTACTAATTCATCAGCCAATATATTCCCGAAAAGTCGAAAACTAAGAGATAAAGGTTTTGTAAAATCTTCTAAGATGTTAATTGGTAAAAGTATTGGAGTTGGTTGGATGTATTTCCCAAAATATCCCAATCCTTTTTTGCTAAGACCCGCATAAAAATATGCCACTGACGTGAGTAAAGCTAAAGCAACAGTAGTATTTATATCATTCGTGGGCGCAGCTAACTCCCCATGAGGTAACTGTATAATTTTCCAAGGTAAAAGAGCACCTGACCAGTTAGAAACAAAAATAAATAGGAACATAGTTCCAATAAAGGGAACCCAAGGGCCATATTCTTCTCCAATCTGAGTTTTACTCAAGTCTCGAATAAATTCAAGGACATATTCGAAGAAATTCTGTCCGTCGGTCGGAATTGTTTGTGGATTCCGAACTGCTATGATGACTGAACCTAATAAGATAGCAATTACGACCCAAGAAGTGATAAGTACTTGGGCATGGATTTGTAATCCTCCTATTTGCCAATATAAATGTTGGCCTACTTCTACACCCGATATATCGTATAACCCATTGAGTATTTTAATGGAACATGGTATAACATTCATATTGTCCTCTGATATAAATCGAACTTAAAAAATTATTTTGATTCAACCATCTCTTTCTCAACTCACCAACATTAATCATCTTTTAATACAAATTGAATTTAGGATACCAATAAATTTAAATTTTAGGATACTAAAAAATCACATAACATAATATAAATATCCCCATTTTTATCTCTATCTTTTTTTGAAGTTCAAGAATAGTAACCGATCCAATAAATCGATCGAGTTCCCAAACAATTAATTAATTTTATTATTCTTAATCATAATCAACGATTTCTTATATAGCTATAACGACCCTCGCAAATTGCGAATACTAATTTGTTAAGAATGAATCGAATTGAAGCTATAGCATCATCGTTAGCTGGAATCGAAATATCTGCGAGATCCGGGTCACAATTTGTATCAATTAAACAAATAGTAGGAATCCCTAAAATGACACATTCTCGAAGAGCTGTATATTCTTCTTGCTGATCAACGATGATTACAATATCGGGTAACCCCGTCATATATTTGATCCCACCCAAATATGTTTGCAAGGTAGATAATTTTCTCTTCAACATTGCTGCATCTCTTTTGGAAAGATGGTTGAGTTTCCCCATCTTTTGTTCTGCTCTTAAGTCCCTGAACTTATTAAGTCTCGTTTCCGTAGTGGACCAGTTCGTTAACATACCACCGAGCCACTTTTTATTAACATAATGACACCGAGCCCCTATTGCAGCTGATGCTACTAAATCCGCTACTTTCTTTTTGGTACCAACGATTAAAAAGGTTTTTCCACTACTTGCTGCATTAAAAACTAAATCACAGGCTTCTGATAAAAAACGAGCAGTTCTCGTAAGATTTATAATATGAATACCTTTACGCTTTGCAGAGATGTAAGGGGCCATTCTAGGATTCCATTTTCGAGTACCATGACCAAAGTGCACTCCCGCTTCCATCATTTCTCCTAAATTGATGTTCCAATATCTTTTTATCATTTTTCCCCGCATTTCCCCACACTTCCTCTTTTTTTTTTTTTATTAAAAAAAAAAAAAAGCGACAAGATACCCTGAAATAAATAATTGTTCCGACGGAACCTTCTACCGTGGATTGACCCTTGATATATAGCCCAAACCCTTAATTTCTTTTAATTACTTATTTTTTTATTACTAAATTAATATAAATAATTGGACCAACCTAACCAAATAAAATAGTTAAAGTAAAAAGAATGAATCTCTTCTTAGGAAAATCGCGTAAATGGTTGTTGTGATGTCCCATAAAAATTGTTTGGAGCACATAATTCTCTATGGTATAACAAAATATCTCCCATTTCCAACTCGAATAAATTTTTCCTTTTGATTTCCAAATAAATATTTTTGTTTTCCCTTGAATGGTGTACTAATTTTTTGAATCCAGTACCAACAGGAATAAGCCCCCCCAGAACAACGTTCTCTTTCAGTCCTTTCAACCAATCAATACGAGCTCGTAAAGCGGCTTTTGCTAAAACTCGAGCGGTTTCTTGAAAACTCGCTTCGGATATGAAACTTTGAGTACTCAGGGATGTTCTCGTTATTCCCAATAAGATTGCCCGATAATTGATCGCTTCGTCTAAAGCACGTCCCGCTCGTTCCGCTCGCAACAATCCGATTAATTCTCCGGGTGAAAAAACATTAGACATTCCATCTTCTGAAACCAACACTTTTGATGTTATTTGACGTACAATGATCTCTATATGTCTATTATGGATCTGTACTCCCTGAGATCGATAAACCTTTTGAATTTTATTAACCAAAGAGATACGACTCTGGGCTATAGTTAGCTCAGCTCCAATCAAGAATCCCCAGGGGATTCCAAGAATTCTTGGTATACGTTCGTTCCAACTTTCGACTCTCTTTTCGAGGTTCATCGATATTGAATCAATTGAACGCACTTCTAAGACCTGTTCCACTTTTGGAAGACCCTGCGTTATGTCACCAGATCTTGATTTTTCATATATAAATGTAACTAGTGTCTTTCCTTCATAAAGGATTTCTCCATAATGACCATGAACTGTTGCTCCTGGGGTAGCCAAATAAGGCTTAGCCGATCTTATAACTAAGGAGTCAACATGGTCAATTAAAATTTGACCGGATTTTTTTATGTGTGGCCCATATTTGAATAAACATGCATTTTCACAAATAAATTGCCCAAGGCAAATTATTGTGGATGTCTCTTCACCAGAATCGTGATGAAGAAAACAACAATTTAAATGGAATGGATTCAAAATTATATTACTGCATGAATTGGGATTATAAATTCTTCTATTTTCATCCATTAAACAATATTTAAATACTTGAAGTACTTTAAAAGTCTGCTTAAAATTGTTAAGTAGTAAATATTTCTTTAACGAGATTTGATTATGAGTTAATAAATGGTAAGATGAATAAAAATTCGTTATTTTAGGTACAATAGTACCTAAGGGACCCAACAAATACCTAATTGGGATTAGGGGATCCAATATCGCATTGTTATATTTCGAACCCTTGAATGGACTAATTCGAAAACAGTTGGATGATGACAAAATTATAAAAGATTGGGATTCCTTATGTTGATTCAACAACGTACCAATAGTTCCTTGCTGTTGGGTAAGTAATTGAAACTTCGCCTTGGAATGAAAGGGATTGATATTGGCGCGATCTAGCCCCTTATTGGGAATCAATCCCGAATCTGTTATATTATATCTTTTTCCGCTATAT